GAAGAGTAATTGATCAAATTCGTGGGCGGTCCTATGAAGAAACACTTATGATACTAGAACTTATGCCTTATCGAGCATGTTATGCCATTTTAAAATTGGTTTATTCTGCAGCAGCAAATGCTAATCACAATAAGGGTTTGAACGAAACAAGTTTAATCATTAGTAAAGCCGAAGTCAACGAGGGCACAACTGTGAAAAAATTAAAGCCCCGGGCTCGAGGACGGGGTTATCCTATAAAAAGATCCACTTGTCATATAACTATTGTATTGAAAGATATATCTTTAGATGAAGAGGAAGAAATAGATAAAAGGAAATTCTATAAATTAGAGCTGAGGAATACTTAAAGGAAGAATATTTTATATTATAAAAAATACAAATACGCTATATTATGTTATGCTTAAAAAAAATAGAATGAATAAAAAAAAAATAAAAACAGATGTCACGTTTCACGATATATATAGTAGTGGGGGACTATGGGACAAAAAATAAATCCACTTGGTTTCAGACTTGGTACAACCCAAGGTCATCATTCTCTTTGGTTTGCACAACCAAAAAATTATTCAAAGGATCTACAAGAAGATCAAAAAATACGAGATTGTATCAAAAATTATGTGCAAAATAATATGAAAATATCCTCTAATGTAGAGGGAATTGCACGTATAGAGATTCAAAAAAGAATCGATTTGATTCAGGTCATAATCTATATGGGATTCCCCAAGTTATTAATAGAAGACAGGACTCGAAGAATCGAAGAATTACAGACGTATGTACAAAAAGAACTCACTTGTGTAAACCGAAAACTCAACATTGCTATTACAAGAATTGCAAATCCTTACGGGCACCCCAATATTCTTGCAGAATTTATAGCCGGACAATTAAAGAATAGAGTTTCATTTCGCAAAGCAATGAAAAAAGCTATTGAATTAACTGAACAGGCAGGTACAAAAGGGATTCAAGTACAAATTGCAGGGCGTATCGACGGAAAAGAAATTGCACGTGTTGAATGGATCCGAGAAGGTAGAGTTCCTCTACAAACCATTCGAGCTAAAATTGATTATTGTTCCTATGCAGTTCGAACTATCTATGGGGTATTAGGCATCAAAATTTGGATATTTGTAGACGAGGAATAATAAGAACTTACTTGACTTATATTTAGTTATATCTGGTGATAAAACAAAAAATGGCAAACTCTTTCATTCTTTTTCTGATAAATAATAAAAAAAAAAAAAGAACAATTCTATAAGGTTGAATAAAAATTCGATTAATCATTTGATATAATTGCTATGCTTAGTGTGTGACTCGTTGGTTTTTTTAGGGTTGGGATTCAAAAAAATGGACAGCCCATAGTACAAACTGATAACTATAGAACTAATAACCAACTCATCACTTCGTGTTATCTGGATAGAAAGAACCAGTCAAGATATGATATATAAGTCATATCATTGTAGCAACTGAAATCTTTTTTACATAAACAAACAAAAAAAAAATCTGATTATGGGTTGTAAAGCAATATAAAGTATACAGATAAATGGAAGGGTGAGAGAAAGATAGAAAAAGAATATTAATGATATAGAATTCCAATATGTAAGGTCTATGAGTCATCTCATATAAAGGGAATGTAATAAAGCATCAATACTGATTGATCCATAATTAGACAAATCCGTGCATAGAACAAAAAATCAAGAGCCCCGAGCCAATAAAGACTGAGAAGGTTGACTCAAGAATAAATTTAATTGGAGGCTCCGTTGTAAAATTCAGACCTAATCATTAATCGAGAAGTGGTGGGAACGACAGAACCTGTGAATGCATAAGATTCTATTGAAAACGAATCCTAATGATTCATTGAGTAGGATGGCGGAACGAACCAGAAACCTATTCATTTATTCTGAGAGGTCATGTCATAGACTAATCTTACAACTGAATGTTGAAAGAGTAAATATTCGCCCGCGAATTTTTTTTTTTATTTCTAAATTTTAGTCGATTCGAAATAAAAGGAAAAACAAAATAAAGATTCATTATAGCGTTCTACCAAAACGACATTATCTATAAATAGAATACGTGTTAAATTATATATTAAAACACAAAAAATTTCTAATTTATAATCGATTAGATCAAATTTCAAAGAATCCCACGATTCCATATATTATTAACCGTGTATTTTTTTTGTTTAATTATTTAAAATTGTTTAATTCGCGAGGAGCTGGATGAGAAGAAACTCTCGTGTCCGGTTCTGTAGTAGAGATGGATGGAATTGCTAAACAACCATCAACTATAACCCCAAAAGAACCAGATTCCGTAAACAACACAGAGGAAGAATGAAAGGAATATCTTATCGAGGTAATCGTATTTGCTTCGGTAGATATGCTCTTCAAGCGCTTGAACCCGCTTGGATCACATCTAGACAAATAGAAGCAGGGCGGCGAGCAATGACACGAAATGCACGCCGCGGTGGAAAAATATGGGTACGCATATTTCCAGACAAACCTGTTACAGTAAGACCTACAGAAACACGTATGGGTTCGGGGAAAGGATCTCCCGAATATTGGGTAGCTGTCGTTAAACCCGGTAGAATACTTTATGAAATGAGCGGAGTAGCAGAAAATATAGCTAGAAGGGCTATTTCAATAGCGGCATCTAAAATGCCTATACGAACTCAATTCATTCTTTCTGGATAGGAATGTAGAAACAAACGAAAGGGGTTTTTGGGATGAAAAAAAAAACAATTGCAGATTTCTTTTTTTGTTTTGAACAAATAATATTTCTTTTTTTTATTTATACCTTTGCATTGAAAAAGAAAAAACCGATAAAAAAATGATATGATTCAACCTCAAACCCATTTGAATGTAGCGGATAACAGCGGGGCCCGAGAATTGATGTGTATTCGAATCATAGGAGCTAGTAATCGACGATATGCTCATATTGGTGACATTATTGTTGCTGTAATCAAGGAAGCAGTACCAAATACACCTCTAGAAAGATCAGAAGTGGTCCGAGCTGTCATTGTACGTACTTGTAAAGAACTCAAACGCGACAACGGTATGATAATACGATATGATGACAACGCTGCGGTTGTTATTGATCAAGAAGGAAATCCAAAAGGAACCCGAATTTTCGGCGCGATCGCCCGGGAATTAAGACAGTTAAATTTCACTAAAATAGTTTCATTAGCACCTGAAGTATTATAGGGGAAGACCTTAATATAGTATTTGAATGAAATTGATTAAATTTATTTAATTAATTAGTAAATTGTTTATCTATCACGTATATATCTTTAATAATTCATAAATATTAAAAAAAAAAAAAAGAATTCATAAATATTAAAAAATTCAGAAAAAAAGAAAAAGAGCATGTTGATTATATCAAAATTCGGGGGAAACAAAAATCTTAGTTTATCATGAGTAAAGACACTATTGCTGACATAATAACCTCTATACGAAATGCTGACATGAATAAAAAAAGAACAGTTCGAATACCATCTACTAACATCACTGAAAATATTGTTAAAATCCTTTTACAAGAAGGTTTTATTGAAAACGTGAGAAAACATCAAGAAAGCAATAAATATTTTTTGGTTTTAACCCTACGACATAGAAGAAATAGGAAAGGACCATATAGAACTGTTTTAAATTTAAAACGGATCAGTCGACCCGGTCTACGAATATATTCTAACTATCAACGAATTCCTAGAATTTTAGGCGGAATGGGGGTTGTAATTCTTTCTACTTCTCGAGGTATAATGACAGACCGAAAGGCTCGACTAGAAGGAATCGGCGGAGAAGTTTTGTGTTATATATGGTAATCTTTCTAATAGCCGACACGGTCATATTTGTGAAAAAAGAGAAAGGACAAGTTTATAATATTATCCCTCTTACATTAGTTGATACTTCAAAGCGGTTTTACCTGGAATGAAACAACAAAAATGGATTCATGAGGGTTTAATTACTGAACAACTTACCGATGGTATGTATCTTCCGGATTCGTTTAGATAACAAAAAAATTATTCTGGTTTTTGTTTCGTAAAGGATTTCATGTAGTTTTATACGTATACTACCAGGAAATAGACTAAAAATTGAGGTAAGTCCTTATGATTCAACCAAAGGGCGTATAATTTAGAGACTTCAAAGCAAAGACTTGAATGATTAGGCGGTTTTTTCAATTTCAACATTCTTTCGTGAGGATACAATTCGAAATTAAAAATTTCAAGAAACTTATTTTCTTCCAATAAGTAGATTCGGAATTAAAAAAAGGAATGACAAATATGAAAATAAGGGCCTCCGTTCGTAAAATTTGTGAAAAATGTCGATTGATCCGTAGGCGGGGACGAATTATAGTAATTTGTTCTAACCCGAGACATAAACAAAGACAAGGATAATCTTTCTAAAACAAAAAGACTCTCGAAATCTAAAGGACCCGATGTACAGATGTACAAATAAATAAATAAAATAAGTAAATAAAATAAGTAAAAAAAAAAAAAAGAATAAGGATCTGTTTTGACATGAAATGGATATATCCATATATCTCTGACTTATATTTATGAGATGATAAAATATGGCAAAACCTATACCAAAAATTGGTTCGCGTAGAAATAGACGTATTGGTTCACGTAAGAATACACGTAGAATCCCCAAGGGAGTTATTCATGTTCAAGCAAGTTTCAACAATACCATTGTGACTGTTACAGATGTACGGGGTCGAGTAATTTCTTGGTCCTCTGCCGGGGCTTGTGGATTCAAGGGTACAAGAAGGGGTACACCATTTGCCGCTCAAACCGCAGCAGGAAATGCTATTCGGACAGTAGTGGATCAAGGTATGCAACGAGCAGAAGTTATGATAAAAGGCCCGGGTCTCGGAAGAGATGCGGCATTAAGAGCTATTCGTAGAAGTGGTATACTATTAAGTTTCATACGGGATGTAACTCCTATGCCACATAATGGCTGTAGGCCTCCTAAAAAAAGACGTGTGTAAAAATAAACATTGAAGAGATTTCAAGAGAAATAAAT